CAACTACTTCGACCATTTCCGAACACCTCATAGTATTTTCGGGGCGTCCAAAGAGTCGATCATTTCTGCATGATTTTTTTTCTCGTGCACTACCCCTTCCAATGGGTTTCGAAGATAAAAATCCTTTATTGGCATTGGCCCATAAATTGACCATCCAGGTAAATCCATGAATTAAGTTTGATTATTCCTTCTTATTATTATTAAGCATCTGAATCATGAATTGTCTTCTGATGACTCATGAAGCGGATAGATTCTTTTTTTGAAAGAACTGTAAACGGAAAACGAAATCCCCTCGCCCACTACCGGTTGATCTTCAGACCTGCCCCCCCTTTCTTCCATCAACTAAATGGATTCTTAGATCTTCTTCATGAGATTAAGAAAAAAACTCTTTTTAGATTCTAATTTCTATGTATACTAATACTAATAGTAAATTACTAATATTTTTCTATTTCTCTGTTAGAAAAGAGAGAGTTTCCTTTTTTTTACTTCAATACTCAATACAATAACAATATTCAATAAAAAAAATAGGAGACCGGAAATGAGAGTATTTATCTCGCATCCATTCTTCATATGATTGTCGGAACAAATTGGATGCAACGAAATGGAAATTTTTGGTACATCTAGCTATAAATCTAAAGATAGAAATATTATATAGTATATAGTATAGATATATAATATAATAACAAGACGTTGGTCTCTAATAATAAATAAATTAATATTTATCCTGTAATCAAAGAAAGATAGTGAAAAATTTTCTTATCTTGTGACTTAGATTCTTATCTTGTGACTTAGAATAAAAGGTTCTCTGTGGAAGAACGAAATGCCAAGTTATTCCTATAGAACATCTAGGACCAAGACGATTGAATTGGAAATATCGACAAATTCTTGCGGAGTCCAAAGAAAAAAAGGGGGGTCAACTTGTTGCAATTTTATCTCTATTGAATTTGAATATCAGAATAGCGGATATAGTCATGATTCAATGGGTCAGGTCCACTTATTTTTCTTTTATTGATTTCTAATCTTTACAATGGATTTCATTGGCCTAATTGAAAATAGGAATAGTTGGTGATTCAACAGATGACTTATCATTATTCGTGCTAACTATAACTAATATATATACTATAACTCATAACTATATACTATAACTCATAACTCATTAGATTATTATTAGATGATGATAATAATATAATATTATACAGTTGTTTTTTATTACTATTAATTAATTAAAAATTAAATATAATAAAATCAATTTAATAATAATTAATAATTTAATAATATTGCTATTCTTCATATGAATACTACGACTGAAAAAAATACAAAGTCCCCTATCGGATCTGAACCGAGGGCTTACGCCTTACCATGGGATTACTCTACCACTGAGTTAAAAGGAAAGGGCTTGGTTCATTGAATTCCTGAACGGGTCACTGTACTATGTAAGTAAAATCTTCTTATCTTCTTTCTTCTTATAATTATATTTATTTATATATAAGATAAGAAGATATATATATACCTACTTCTTTCTTTTATAATATATATATATAAGATATAAGATAAGATTATTATATTATATATAAGAATTTAATTTAATAAGATTTAATTAATAATATATTTATATTTAAAAATTATATATATAAGTATTAAGTATAAGATAATATATAAGAAGCCCGTCTACACATATCCAGAAGCCCCTCGACAAAAGATCCATTTATATACAATAATTGCATTGTAGCGGGTATAGTTTAGTGGTAAAAGTGTGATTCGTTCTATTAACCCCCTTAATAGTTAAGGGGTCTTTCGGTTTCATTCATATTCCGATCAAAAACTTTATTTCATTAAAAGGATTAAATCCTTTACCTTTCAATGACACATTCAAGGAAAAATATAAATTTTCGGCATTTTTATCCAAAAGTAAATTAAAAAATAAAAACTTGGATTATGAAATTGTGAAACAAAATTTTAAAATTGGATCCATACTTCCAATTGAATGAGTATGAATAAAGAATCCATGGATGAAGATAGACAAGTAGATTTCTAATTTCTAATCGTAACTAAATCTTCAATTTTTGTTTTGATTTGTATCGAATAAATTGAAGCAAAATAGCTATTAAATAATGTCTTTAGTTTACTAGAGACATCGACATATTATTTTAGCTCGGTGGAAATAAAATACTTTTCCTTAGGACCCTCTCAAATAGAAATAGAGAACGAAGTAACTAGAAAGGTTGTTAGAATCGCCTTCTTCTAGAGGGATCATCTAGAAAGCGAGTCGTTTTGAATTGGATTGGATATATTCAAACAAAAAGCTGACATAGATGTTATGGGTATCATTTTTTGTAAGATGGGTATCATTTTTTTGTAAGTTGGTTCACATCTTAAATCTAGCAATATATCCATTTTCCATAAAGGAGCCGAATGAAACCAAAGTTTCATGTTCGGTTTTGAATTAGAGACGTTAAAAATGATGAATCGACGTCGACTATAACCCCTAGCCTTCCAAGCT